TATAAAAAAATTCATTAACTCATTAGAATCAAAAAGAATATATTCTATATATTTTATATATATATATTATATATGTACATGGTTACTTTTTTTATTACAAATATCAAGAATATCTCTATTATCCATTAAAAAATGAAGACTCAAACTAGAGTTTTTGGAAAAAAGCCCCTTATCGGATTTGAACCGATGACTTACGCCTTACCATGGCGTTACTCTACCGCTGAGTTAAAAGGGCCTATTTTATTCCATTCCTGAATGAGCCTACTGGATGCACCTATGTATACATCTATATCTACATCTATATCTACATATATTATATACATAGGTGCATCCAGTAGGCTCATAGTGTCGCATTTGAGAGGTCAGCCAACGAATTTATTTTTCATTTACTTTATATTGATATTAACCCCTATCACAACGAGATTGGAGTAATTGATACACAATTTGACGTAGATCAAAGATATTTTGATATGCGATCAAATCATGTAATGAAAAGATTCAACTCGTACTTGGAATCAAGCTCCTAAAAAAAAATATTGTTTCTTAATTTCATTTCCTAGCTGTGAGCTAGGATAAAAGTGGAAGAATAGAGCCTTTTTCTGTTGGACAAATCCCTGGGCGGGGATCCTATATTTCAACTTCATTAATTCTAACCCATTCAATTAATATTATAATATTAATATTATAATATTAATAATTATATAACATAACTCATTTCTAATATTCCTTCATAAAATGAAGTATTTATCCTTTTCTATTTCTATATCATTAGAAGGGATAAATAGTATATAGATAGAAACATTCTCTATCTATATAGATAGAGAAAACGATAAGTTTTGAATGGTTCATGAACCATGAATGAAAAAGAAAAAAATTCTATCGGAATCATGAAAGATAGAAAACTTTTTTGGATTTAGTCACACTATTCTATTATATTGACAATTACAAAAAACTATTCATACTAATATATATAGTATAATATGATGTCGATCGGGCAGATATGCCCCCATCGTCTAGTGGTTCAGGACATCTCTCTTTCAAGGAGGCAGCGGGGATTCGACTTCCCCTGGGGGTAGGGTACTACGAAAGGAGGTTAATCATGTATTATCAATAAGTCTCGAGTTGATTCTTCCTGGGTCGATGCCCGAGTGGTTAATGGGGACGGACTGTAAATTCGTTGGCAATATGTCTACGCTGGTTCAAATCCAGCTCGGCCCAAGAATTCTCCGATCCATCATGAGATTCAATTCTAATTATATAAGAAATTTGTCCTGCGGAAACGACGCCAGGTGAATAAATATCTATTTTATATCCTATTTTTTCTATATCTTCTTCATTTTTTAATGATCTAGATTCATCATATCTAAAGCTGCAAAGAAAAGATAGGGAAAGAATTACAGAAGAAAAGTCATTGAATGATTTATTAAGAAACAAAAAAATCTCATATGAATTTAACACAACTTTACATTTTACAGGAGGATTACTGGGAATCCATATCATTCTCAAAAAAGTATTAATATATAAAAAAGAATACTTTTATCCAATACGACGATTCTAAATCTAAATGGAGCTGTTTTTAATCAAATCATTGCGAATATATATGCTGTATACCTAATTTATCTGGGATTGTAGTTCAATTGGTCAGAGCACCGCCCTGTCAAGGCGGAAGCTGCGGGTTCGAGCCCCGTCAGTCCCGACCTAATACAAATATCTGATTATTCTACCAATTCATCTTTTTTCTCTGTCAAGAGTTGTGGAGTGGGATCTAATTCCCAGAGGGGTCCTTAATCTTTTTTTTTTCATTTTACTTCTACTATTTGGGTTGTACTTGTGGCCGATGGAAATGGAAGATGGGTCAGATGATACCTTATCATCTATTTAAAATTCTATAAAATTAAAGAAGACGATAAGTTCTAGACAATAACGAACGGATAAAGAATGAAAAATTCAATGGGATTCTTGATTGGATTAGGAATTCTATTTTTATTCTGTTTTTTACGTATGGATAAAAGATCTTTCTATGTTATACTATTCCATTCTCTATGATGAATGGGTTTGATAGTTTAGATATTCTTATTCATGATATTGATTCGATTCAATATCATTGGGATGTATTCCTCCCATTGAATTTACAGGAGAAAATTTTAGAATCTCTATGGGATTAGATCCCGAGTTATTATCAAGTAAAAAAACGACGAAATTATGGAAGTAAATATTCTCGCATTCATTGCTACTGCACTGTTCATTCTAGTTCCTACTGCTTTTTTACTTATCATTTACGTAAAAACGGTCAGTCAAAATGATTAATTTGAATCAAGCTTGACTTCTTAATTCTTATGAATCATGTGAAGAAATAAAAGGGATTCAAATCCTACGTCTAAAATAAAATGGGTGGATTAAAAGCAACAATATATAAGATTTAGATTTATATAGTATGGTAGAAAGAAATATAGTAACCTTTCTACCATACTACAAATTTTTCGCTAAAATTAGTTAGAAAGTTGGGTTGTATAAAGAAAAATATAGAGGCTTGGTATGGATAACTCCGCAATATGTGTCTATATGTACATATATACATATGTGTAATATATATTAAACTCTAATTCGAGTTCCTTGATTTGCTACATCCATTGGATTTGTATTGTACCAATTTCGATTAATAGAATAAGATAGAATTGAATTCCCACCTTCACTCTTATGTCTTACAGTTTTTATTTTAATAACTTGACTTGTTTTCTTATTTGATTTCTGATATAGATACAAGAATCCACCGAAAAAATTAAGTCACTGGAAGAAGATATGGTATGGGCGTAGAATGGATTATATAAAAGAAACCCGGTCATCCCCCCTTTTTTTTAGCATTCCGAAAAAAAAAGTAATTCATTTCGTTGTTAACAGGGGATTTAAGGAATTCTATGCTATGGAAATTCTTCCTATTTTTCATTTAAAAAGCGTTTTAGATGCCGCCTATTCCTAACGCGTGAACTGTCATATTAAGTGTGTTGATACAACAAAACATAAACAAATTTTCTAAAAGTCTAAACTAAAACAAGGGTAAATGCGCAAGCAATATATGAACCGCCCGGCGCAAGATCGTAGTAGGCGCAGTACTTCGTTGGACAGACACAATATCAAAGGTTCCCTCGGTATAAACTACGTATCCACATAATAACAGATAGACTTCCTTTTTAAACTGTAAATCGAGAAAAGGGAGTGTTTTGCTCCTCATTGTAATATCCCTGTAGAATTCTGTTAAGAGCTTGTTCGTCAAACTATAACCATTTTTAGGGCGAATTCCCGTGGAAAAACGGCATATGATGCGTATTCCTTATCCTTATAATTACTTTTAAAATAGGAGCGTGGGATTTAATTTTTGTTTGATTGAAAAGTTATTCTTCATCTATTACTTTAATACTTTAATTTAATTTAACTGGACTGGATTCCAAAATTTTTTTTTTATTTTGAAATGGAGAGATCTTTCTTTAAAAACGCTTTGCAGAACAATACAATTATAAAACTAGTAATGTAATACAGTTTGATTACTCATCAATTAAATTAGTAATGACCCTATAGTCCACTTCTTCCCCATACTACAAGTGAAAGGGAAAATGTAAAGACTACCATTAAAGCAGCCCAAGCAAGACTTACTATATCCATGTGAATTATGTCCCCTATCTCTATGAATATAAAGAAACTCTTTCATTATTGATCACTAATAATAATGTAATCAATGGCGCAGAGTCAAAAAGGGATTCTGAACGAAGACTATTGATGAACCGACCCAATAACTCCACGCATAACAAGCTCATATATGATTTCTAGTAGAATTTGGAAGCATTAAGTACAAGCAAGACACGCAATTCTTTTTTTGTATGCTAATTAGCAAGGGAATGCTATTAATTATACATGTAGTAATACCCGTTGTTTCTTTTCTTACCCCTTCTATGTTTCTTTTCTTACCCCTTCTATGTTTCTTTTCTTACCCCTTCTAATAGAATTAGAATCAAACGAATAGAATATAGAATAAAAAAAGTATAACAATATACAATCAAGATAGATCATTATCTACACTATCCATAATACATCTCTATCTACCATTTGGTCTAATCTTTACGGCCTACCCAGTATTTCACAAAGACACTCGGAAAATCCTCTATTCTATTACACTTTTGTTTGGGCGTTATCAAAAATAACGAAATTTTTCAACCTTTCCTTTCGGTTTTTTTATTTAATTCTATAAAATAGAAACCAGCACCCAATATTGATTGAATATCTGAGCACTCATAAATTCTTACGAGTTTTTATATCAAGTATCTTTTACCCTTTCAACAACTACCAATTCCCAAGCCAACTATATATGATTCAAAAAAAGTAATTAGACAGTACATTCGATTAGTATTGGAAGTTTTGATAGCCTAGCCCTTCCTTTACGAAAATCTTCGCCGGAATTTCAGGTGCAAGGATTGATAGTCTTTGAATCTCAAGCTTCTTAAAATCAAGCAAGTATCGAAAGTTCGAGTCCTTTTCCTCTGCTTATATCGAGTCCTTTTCCTCTGCTTATACTAGGCGAGGATTCGGCGGTTTAGATTATATCAGCAAGCAAAGATATTTCTGGTTTTTTTGATGAGGCGACACCCGGATTTGAACTGGGGAAAAAGGATTTGCAGTCCCCCGCCTTACCACTCGGCCATGTCGCCAAAACAAGAAAATAGATGGAAAATTTTTTTGAGTCACATAGTCAAAAATTTAGTGCAAATTGGACCCATTAACTATTGACTGTTAATTCATGAAAAGTTCTTCGATCTCCAATTGTGTTTCCTTAATCGCGCAAGAAAATTCAATTGATACACAACTAATAAGTATCAAGAATTTTCTTGAATCAATCCTTTTCAATTTCAAGTATAACAACAATGATGTGTATATGTAAACCCCGGAACATAAATATATACCGAATCTGGGATCTTTTTTCTATTATAGATGAGATTCCCACGGGCAATTAA